TTTTTGCCACTGTAAGTTTGAAAATAAACGTTTAAATGTCCTTCAAAAGCAAGTAAATAGATCCGAAACATATAAAATGCAGTTAATCCTGCTGTGGACCAAGCTATTATTGCAAAAATAGGTGAATACAACCAACTATCATTAAGAATTTCATCTTTGGACCAAAAACAAGCAAGGGGTGGAATACCAGAAAGAGAAAGTGTACCCAATAAAAAAGCAGTTTTTGTAATTGGTACATGTTTTCTTAAACCGCCCATAAGAACCATATTCTGACTTTTATCTGGAGAATATCCAACAATAGCTTCCATCGCATGAATAATTGATCCAGATCCTAAGAACAACAATGCCTTCGAATAAGCATGAGTAATCAAATGAAATAAAGCAGCTCGATAAGACCCCATACCTAGAGCTAACATCATATAACCCAATTGAGACATTGTAGAATAAGCTAAGCTTTTCTTAATATCTTTTTGAGCAAGAGCTAAAGTAGCTCCTAAAAATAATGTTATTATACCTATCAAAGCTATTAGATTTAGAATGTAAGGTATAACTATGAAAAAAGGAAGAAGCCGAGCTACAAGAAAAATTCCTGCAGCTACCATAGTAGCGGCATGTATAAGAGCCGAAATGGGGGTAGGCCCTTCCATGGCATCAGGTAACCATACATGAAGGGGAAATTGGGCGGATTTAGCAACAGCGCCGGCAAATAATAGGAAGGCGCATAAAGTAACAAATAAAAAATTAACTTCATTATTATAAAACAAGTTATTGAATATTTCAAACAAATCCCGAAATTCGAAAGTACCTGTTATCCAATAAAACCCCAAAATTCCTAATAATAAACCAAAATCCCCGACACGATTAGTTACAAACGCTTTTTGACAAGCATTCGCGGCACTGGGTCGTGTGAACCAAAAACCTATTAATAGATAAGAACACATTCCAACTAATTCCCAAAAAATATAAATTTGTATCAAATTAGAACTAGTAACTAATCCCAACATTGAAGTATTGGAAAAACTCATATAAGCAAAAAATCTCAAATATCCCGGATCATGAGACATATAATTGTCACTATAAATAAGAACCATAATTCCAACAGTAGTGATTAATATCGACATAATAGAAGTAAGTGGATCAACCAAGCAGCCAAATTCTAAAGAAAAATCATTATTGATGGTCCAAGACCATACATATTGATAGACAGAATTTTTATTTATTTGCTGAATAGAAAAATGGGCCGAAAAAACCATAACTATACTTAATAATAAAACACTAGGAAAAGCCCACATACGGCGAAGATTTTTTGTTGCCGTTGGAAAAAGTAGAAGTCCTGCTCCAATTAACATAGGAACTGGAAGTGGAATGAAAGGTATAATCCATGAATATTGATATGTATATTCCATAAAAAAAGAAATAAAAAAATTTATCTTAATTAATTGTTTTTGATTCACCGGTTCTTATTTCTTTTCTTTTGAAAGGGGTCGGTTAATAAAAAAAAATTAAGATATATAAAATAAAACTTAAATGGAATTTTCTAGCCTTAATTATTCTGAATCTTTCCAAACTACTTCAAATATTTAAAATCAAGAGGTTATAATTGGTCAAATGATATGAATAAGTCACTAGTGAAAATTAAATACGTATTTAATTTTATTAATATTGAATTGTTAATATTCAATTTTTAAATCAAATTTTATGAAGAGAAAAAATGAAAATTAGAATGAAAATTCTAATTATTACGTATTACAATCTAATTATTACGTATTACAATAATTTATTTATATCTATAGATCTATAGAACAAGGATAAATAATTATACCAAAAACAGTATTTGATATGAATCATAAAGCCCATAACTTGACTCAAAAAAACTATTTATTGTAATTCGGTTATTTAGAATTTTTTTTTTTTTATTTGTAACTAATTGTTTGTCTTCCATTACAATAAAAGCTATTTGTAGGAAATGCTATGATATCCAACACTTTAATTTTATTTTACGGAAAATAAAAAAAAAGGGCAAATAAAATGCCTTTAAATTATTTATTTTGTATCCTTTAACAGATTAACTACTAGTTTCATTTGATAATTTAAATTTGGTGGACTCTTTCTTCGAGTTTGACCAATTAAATTAATATTAAATTAATTAATATAATAGATAAAGAAAAAATTATTAAAGTTTTTTAATTAAGCAGGAGAGGGGTTGTATTATTAAACTTTTAGATTTATTTTATTACATCTATAAATGTAACACGACGAAAATAGAAAGAAAACGAAACGGACAATCTTTTTTGTTTATATTATATTTTTTTTTATCAACTTCAATCTATTTGGCATAGTGTATCTTATTGTTCTTATTTAATATTTTATGCGATTTTTGCACCCCCCCCCCCTTTTTTTTTTGGAGTCTAATTTAGAGAATAAATAGATAGAGAATACTAAAGACCAATTCAATAGATGTCTTTCACATCCAACCGAAAAACCTATTATAACTTTTTAATGGCAGTTCCAAAAAAGCGCACCTCTATTTCAAAAAAACGGATTCGTAAAAATATTTGGAAAAGGAAGGGATATAGGGCAGCATTGAAAGCTTTTTCGTTAGCGAAATCTCTTTCTACCGGGAGTTCTAAAAGTTTTTTTTGTGTAACAAATAAATAATCGTAATCAAACAATACAATAAATAATCTGAACAATAAATAATCTGAATCTAATCTAATTATATAATTAGATTAGATAATTAGATAAAGTAATCTAATTTTGTTTATAGTTTATTTATAAGTTATAAAAATGATAAATAATATTTATCAATATAATAGTAAAAGAATAAATATTAATATATAATAATAATAAAAAAGAATATATATTAATATATATAAGATAAATTAAAAATAAAGAAGAGGTCGTTGAAACTAAATTAAGTGATTAAGTTTAAAATGTTTTTTATAATATTTTATACCATTATTTTGGGTTTTTGAAATTATTATCACTATATAAACTCCTTAAACCCAATTAAATTAATAAAAGCCCCATTTACATTTTTTTAATCTAAAATAAAAAATTATTTTATCGATTAATAAAAAATCGAATTTTTATATAACACAATTTCAGCGATACACTCAAGAGATTTATGTAAATATTTGCATACTTAGGTTGCGTTAGGTTTTCGTTATGTAGAGAATTTGCGTTAAGATTTAGCAAACCAATTTAGTTAGGTATTTAGGAGGGTCATATCAATCATATAAAATAGGAGGGTCATATCAATCATATAAAAGAATTTCATATAGAAATAGAAATTGTACCGTACTTCAAAAAAAAAAATACTTTATAAATTAATATATATTATATCTTGTATCTTGATGGATTTTCCAATCGAAACATAGGATCTAAAATAGATCACTAAAAATTGGCACATTCGTCATATAACTACCTTAAAAATTGGCACATTCGTCATATAACTACCTAAAAATGTAAACGAGGCAGAACATTGTTTTTACTTATATCCAGGGATTCCAGTCAAAATTATCTAGTTACAACTGTTCCATTTTAGTTTTAGGAGAGCATAAAGTAATTGAATAGCCTACGAAAAACTACATTGTGAGTTCAGTTAAATAAAATAAATAAAATTGACATCCTAAAATACTGAAATAAAAAGATAATAATAAGAAAAATCAATATTATTAACGTTAACGAAAACGTTTTAATCCCTAATTTTAAAACAAGTTTTTATTCATCAATTTGAATGGTTTTCTAAAAAAATATTGAATTGAATTAACTCCTTCAAGCTCGACGATTGAATAAAAATAGGTTATTATGATTTCGAATAAGCCGCTATGGTGAAATTGGTAGACACGCTGCTCTTAGGAAGCAGTGCTAGAGCATCTCGGTTCGAGTCCGAGTGGCGGCATGGCATCTTCTAAAAGAGTAAGTCCTATAATGAATTCAATTCCTGATTTCAATTCCTATAATTGAGGGACCCCCTTATTAATTTAATATTAATTTAATAATTTTTATGATATTTTCAACTTTAGAGCATATATTAACTCATATATCCTTTTCGATCGTTTCAATTGTAATTACAATTCATTTGACAAATTTATTAGTCGACGAAATCGGAGGACTAGAGAATTCGTCAGAAAAGGGGATGATAGCTACTTTTTTCTGCATAACAGGATTATTAGTTACTCGTTGGATGTATTTTGGACATTTACCATTAAGCGATTTATATGAATCATTAATTTTTCTTTCGTGGAGTTTTTCCATTATTCATATTATTCCGTATTTTAAAAAACAAAAAAACCATTTAAGCGCAATAACCGCGCCTAGTGCTATTTTTACTCAAGGTTTTGCTACTTCGGGTCTTTTAACTGAAATGCATCAATCCGGAATATTAGTACCCGCTCTCCAATCCCATTGGTTAATGATGCACGTAAGTATGATGGTATTGAGCTATGCAGCTCTTTTGTGTGGATCATTATTATCACTAGCTCTTCTAGTCATTACATTTCGAAAATTCATAAGGATTTTTAGTAAAAGCAATAATTTAGTAAATGAGTCAGTTTACTTTGGTGAAATTCAATACGTGAACGAAAGAAACAATGTCTTACGAAACACTTCTTTTATTTCGTCTCAAAATTATTACAGGTATCAATTGATTCACCAATTGGATCGTTGGAGTTATCGTATTATTAGTCTAGGGTTTATCCTTTTAACCGTAGGTATTCTTTCGGGAGCAGTATGGGCTAATGAAGCATGGGGATCATATTGGAATTGGGATCCAAAGGAGACTTGGGCATTTATTACTTGGACCATATTCGCTATTTATTTACATATTAGAACAAATAAAAATTTTGAAAGTGTAAATTCTGCAATTGTGGCCTCAATGGGCTTTCTTATAATTTGGATATGCTATTTTGGGGTTAATCTATTAGGAATAGGTTTGCATAGTTATGGTTCATTTACCTTAACATCTAATTGAATAAAAGACTTGACGAATATAAACATAGGATGACATACGGGTATATATACGAAAACTTCATGTAAACAATCAAGAACCATTTGAATCATTCCATTTCCATTACTTGATTCAAATGGTTCTCACAAATTCCAAAGATATCTAGTTATAATAGAATTCCAATTTTTTATTTAACTTAAAAGAATATAAAAGCCCCATTTTTTTATTGTACAATCAACCGTTTTTAAAATCATGGGATTTCCGTTTAATTTTTTGGTTGACTCACAAAAACTATCGAAAAAAATAATTGGATATAATAGCTTCGACCTTGTCAACTGATAATGATAAAACGAAATCGGGATAAACACCAATACCTATTACAGGTAAAAGGATAGAGATCGAAACAAATAATTCTCGCGGTCCAGAATCAAAAAAATAAGAGTTTGGGGCATTAAAAAGCTTGTATCCATAGAACATTTGGCGTAACATAGATAATGAATAAATAGGAGTTAATATCATTCCAATTGCCATTACAAAAGTAATTAATATTTTTGTCATTAAAAGATATTTTTGACTAGTAAGTATTCCAAAAAAAACTAACAATTCGGCAACAAAACCGCTCATGCCCGGTAATGCAAGAGAAGCCATTGATAACATACTGAAAGTCGTGAATATTTTTGGAATTGCGATAGCCATTCCGCCCATTTCGTCGAGATAAACAAGACGTATTCTATCATAACTCGTTCCGGCCAAGAAAAAAAGCGCAGCGCCAATAAATCCGTGAGAGATTATTTGTAAAATGGCTCCGTTGAGTCCTGTATCGCTTATAGAACAAATTCCTATAATTATGAAACCCATATGAGATACAGAAGAGTAGGCTATTCTTTTTTTTAAATTACGCTGACCGGGAGATGTTGAAGCTGCATAAATTATTTGAATTGTGCCCACTATAATCAACCAGGGAGAGAATATAGAATGGGCGTGGGGTAATAATTCCATATTGATCCGAACCAATCCATACGCTCCCATTTTTAATAAGATTCCGGCTAAAAGCATACAAGTACTGTAATGTGCCTCTCCATGAGTGTCTGGTAACCATGTATGTAAGGGTATGATCGGTGATTTGACAGCAAAAGCAATAAGAAATCCAATATAGAATATTATTTCCAGTGCTACAGGATACGATTGATTAGCTGATGTTTCAAAATTTAATGTTGATTCATTGGAACCATATAAACCAATACCCAAAACTCCCATTAATAAAAAAACGGAACTTCCTGCAGTGTACAAAATAAATTTTGTAGCTGAATACAAACGTTTCTTTCCCCCCCACATGGATAGAAGTAGATAAACTGGAATTAATTCTAACTCCCACATGATGAAAAAAAGTAAAAGGTCTCGAGAAGAAAATGGTCCTATTTGACCGCTATACATTGCTAACATCAGGAAATGGAATAGTCGGGAATCTCGAGTAACCGGCCGAGCCGCTAAAGTAGCTAAAGTTGTGATAAATCCTGTCAGTAAAATAGGTCCTATAGAAATTCCATCTATTCCCAATCTCCAGTAAAAATCAAAAAAATTGATCCATTTATAATCCTCTGTCAGTTGCATTAATGGATCATCCAATTGGAAACGATAACCGAATGCATAGGTTGTTAGAAGGAGTTCTATTGTGCATATACCTATTGTATACCACCTAATTGCCTTATTTCCTCTATGAGGGAGAAAGAAAATTAAGGAACCCGCGAATATTGGCAAAACTACAACTAGCGTTAACCAAGGAAAATTATTCATGGTAAAAACAAGATAAACTTGGACCAGAAAAAAAAAACCCGTGCTCAAAATCAATAGTTTTTGAGCGCGGATTTTTGTCGGTAAAGGTAAAAAAATAAAATGTATTAAAGTAGGGTTTTCTGGAACGTATTAATAAGCTAGACCCATACTTCGGGTTGTTTCATGCCATAAATAAACTCGAACACTCAAGAAATCCGTCGGACAGGCGGATTCACATCTTTTACAACCGACACAGTCCTCTGTTCTTGGAGCAGAAGCAATTTGCTGAGCTTTACACCCGTCCCAAGGTATCATTTCTAATACATCCGTTGGGCAGGCGCGCACGCATTGAGTACACCCTATACACGTATCATAAATCTTTACTGAATGTGACATTTGGATCTATTAATTTTTGAATGTTAGAAAGTTTCGATCTAGTAAACTTGTAAATGAATCATATATTTAGACACCAGATGAATCAATAATTTATCATAATTTTTATAATCAATCTACTTCTGGATTGACTCATGCGATAGAGCCAAGATATTTTAATTTCTTACATTTTCGAAAACATGTATTATACGTAATGTATGGTCATGGTAATTATAATTTATGAATATTAGAATTTATATGATTAATACTACTTATTCAACAAATTCGATTGATTAATACGAGTTGATTTTCTGTTACGATAAATTGATGAAACAATAGCCGGGCCAATAGCTGCTTCAGCGGCTGCAATAGCTATAACAAAAATTGAGAAAATATTTCCTTTTAATTGGCGACTATCAAAAAAATCAGAAAATGTTACGAAATTCATATTAACCGCATTCAGTATAAGTTCAAGACACATAAGGGCTCTAACCATATTCCGGCTCGTGATCAATCCATAGATACCGATAGAAAATAAGTAGGCACTCAAAACAAGTACATGTTCGAGCATCATTGACCAACTCCTTATCAATTTCGATTCATTTCAATATGAACTGAACAACAATTCAACAGATTCAATTGACTAGAATAAAAAAAAAGTACGGAACAAAGAAAGATTTTGATTGTTAATAGAATAGATTGAATAAAAAAATTTCTATTTTATACATAAACAATCTTTAATTGAAGGGAAAGGAAATAAATATGTAATGTAATAAAACAGAACAGAGTTTAATGTGCATTGCTGTTGCTAATTCTATAAATTTTTTACTGTCGCGCCACGGCAATTGCACCTATCAAAGCGACTAAAAGAATTATCGAAACGAATTCAAATGGAAGAAAAAAATCTGTTGATAAATGAATTCCAATTTGTTGACTATTACTTATCAAATCTTGCTCTATAATCTGGGTTGATCTTGTAGTCCAAATAATTCCGTACCATGACGTATCCGTAATAATAATCATGAGTAAAACAAAAATACTTGTACAAACTGGCAAAGTAACCGCATCCCCAATGGTCCAAAGATTCAAATCTTTGTAATATTCTGAACCATTCATGAACATCACAGCAAATACGATTAAAACATTTATAGCTCCCACGTAAATAAGGAGTTGTGCAGCAGCTACAAAAGAAGAGTTTAATAGAATATAGAATAAGGATATACAAACAAGAACCAGTCCCAATGAAAAGGCAGAATAGATGGGGTTGGTAAATAATACCACCCCCATACCTCCTAATATAAGAACCGATCCCAGAAAGACTAAAAGAAAATCATGTATTGGTCCGGGCAAATCCATTATATGTAAAATAAGAGATAAATAAATCGAAATGTTTTTCATGACCTTATTGAGACCCGACCAGAAATTTTTTTTTATGATTTTTGAGCAATTCCTAATTTAATCCTAAGTAAATAAATACTAAGAGATATGAATAAATGGGGATATGAATAAATGTAAGTACTATTATTGGACTAATTTCATTCTTTATCTGAAAGAGTAGTTCTAATTCTAAACTAGATATTTTAAAACAATTGTGGATATATTAATTAATGGATTTTCAATCCAAATTAAGACGCGTTTCTTACCAACCAATCAATAGTCGGTATTTGTAGTTATTGACCAAACAACACGAAAGAAACCTTATTCCTTTATATTAGATCAAAACTGAACCTTAGTATTAGTTTAGTATTAGTAAAGTAATTATAAATTATTCTTTAATCAAGAGATTTACTTATTTATTTGAGGCGAATTAAAAATTGTTCGAATTGTATAATCGTCAATTACTGACATTGGTAAACGACCCAACGCAATTTGATTATAATTCAATTCGTGACGATCATAAGTAGAAAGTTCATATTCTTCAGTCATTGATAAACAATTTGTTGGACAATACTCAACGCAATTACCACAAAATATACAGACTCCGAAATCAATACTGTAATTAAGCAGCCGTTTCTTGCGAATATCAGTTTCCAATTTCCAATCAACAACGGGTAGATCTATAGGACATACACGAACGCATACTTCACAAGCAATACATTTATCAAATTCAAAATGGATTCGACCGCGGAAACGCTCCGCGGTGATTAATTTTTCATAGGGATATTGAATAGTTACGGGTAAACGATTTGCGTGGGATAAAGTAATCATGAAACTTTGACCAATGTACCTTGCTGCTCGTACTGTTTGTTGCCCATAATTCATGAACCCAGTTACCATAGAGAACATATCGTTAATATATATATGAATAATTTTATGTTTGTTTATTTCTCTTGTTTGAGACAAGTTGTGAATTATAGAATGTTACTTTACAGCGAAAAGAGTTGGAAAGAAGTTGTTAATAATAGATTACCGAGAGAAATAGGTAAAAGAAATTTCCATCCAAGATTCAATAGTTGGTCCATTCTTAGCCTCGGTAAAGTCCATCTTGTTGTGATAGGAATGAACAAGAACAAATAAGTTTTAGCTACTGTAATAAAGATACCAATTATCGCTCCAAAAACTCCACATGTTTTATTTATTTCAAAAAGCTCAGAAACATAGATGTCCGGAATCGATATATTCCAACCTCCCAAGTAAAGAACTGTTACAAATAATGAAGAAACCAATAGGTTTAGATAGGAAGCAACATAAAATAAACCAAATTTTATACCCGAGTATTCGGTTTGATAACCTGCTACTAACTCTTCTTCTGCTTCTGGTAAATCAAAAGGTAATCTCTCACATTCCGCTAGGGAAGAAATGATAAAAATGATAAACCCTATAGGCTGACGCCACAAATTCCATCCCCAAAAACCATATTTTGATTGCGCCTCAACAATATCAATTGTACTTGAACTGTTAGATAATTATAGTCGGTGATATCATCACTGTTACCATCGCTATTACAGAACCGTACATGAGATTTTCACCTCATACGGCTCCTTGAAGACCAGAAATAAATATAAGGACCGCGTAAGTATTTTTTTTTTTTTTTATCTTGATATGTTTGTAGGATGTATAACTATCGGCCGGTCCCAAATTAGACCAATTGAATTCTGTCTGTTATAATTATTTAAATTCGAAATTAAATAAAAAAAAAGTACTTCTGAATTGATCTCATCCTTTCGTTAATTTAATAATTTCAATAAGAATTTCAATTCTTCTTTGTTCAGTAATAACTTAATTGTTCAATAAAATACTTCTTGTAAAAATATCAATAACCCGTTGGTTTCACGTACGAAAAATGATTCTATATTAATATTAATTAATGAATTATGACACAAATTATATATCTATTAATATGTATATGGGAAAGAATAAAAGTAAAAAAGAATAAATCAAAGTATATCTTTTTTTTTCGTTCCTATTCTTCTTTCTATTTATGAGAAAAAGAGGGCTTTAAAAATAAAAATAAAGTTAAAGGATTATTTCGTTTCGAATAGTTATTTGAATAGTTATTTATTAAATCGGTGGATAGGAGTATACTCTGGATTGGAATCGTGTCATGGGGAGTACTGCCTGATCATTTCTACCAACTTAAAGCCCCACTTAGTATTCTTTGTTTGTATATTATGTAAAAACGTCCTTTTGGAGAATTTACAGAATCTCCATTACTAATCCTTTACATATGTTCGTGTTTCTAACCATCCACTCGTTTTTGCTCAATCCCCCGTTATGCTAATACATAAAAATGATAGTGAAAACTCAACACGGTTGATCTTTTGAACCCGCTTCAAGTCAGGATGACTAATCAACCAATCTTGGGGGAAACGGTCTCTTCTGTTTAGGTTTATTTCCGCTTAACTCTCTAACTCTTATACATAGAAAATGAGAATCAATCTTTTTACTACGAATTTATATAATATATAAGGAATTTATATAATATATAAGCTGTTTTCTTTCACTCATATAACTATTTTATTTAGTTCATCAACTCGAATAATGAATAAAAAAAATTAAGATATCTACTCAATTTATTCCAACCCTTTCCTTGATTGAAAGGAAGGAATAGAGAAAAGTTTATGTCTTTGTATCAACGAATCGCACGTAGAGATATTGATAACACACATAAAGTTAATGGTATTTCATAACTAATTGATTGAGCAGCGGCTCGTAGACCACCTAAAAAGGAATATTTATTATTTGACCCGTATCCCGACATAAGAAGTCCAATTGGAGCAATACTGGAAATGGCAATCCATAAAAAAACACCGATATTGAGATCCGCTAAAACAAGGTGATATCCAAAAGGAACTACTGAATAGCTTACTAAAATTGATATGACTGCTATGGATGGCCCGATACTGAATAAACGAGTATCCCCCCTAGATGGAAAAAGATTTTCTTTGAAAAGTAGTTTTGTCCCATCTGCTAGAGCTTGAAGAACTCCCAAAGGGCCGGCGTATTCAGGTCCAATACGTTGTTGCATCCCTGCCGATATTTCTCTTTCTAACCATACAATTACCAGTACACCTATTGTGATTCCCACTACAAGAGTCAAAATAGGAACAAGAACCCATAGAATTCCATAAACCTCGTTTAAAAATTCTAATCTAGAAAAAGAATCGATATCTTGTACTTCCGGTGTATCAATTATCATTTCAACGATCAACTTCTCCCATAATGATATCTATACTACCTAGTATCGTCATAATATCAGCCAATTTCATTCTTTTAACTAACCGCGGAAGAATTTGCAAATTGATAAAACCCGGCGGGCGTATTTTCCATCTCCAAGGAAAACCACTCTGATCCCCTATGAGAAAAATTCCCAATTCTCCCTTTGGGGCTTCGACTCTCACATAAAGTTCTTGTTTCGGCAATTCAAATGTAGGAGACGGCTTTTTACTAATAAATCGATATTCAAAATCATTCCATTCCGGATTCCTTTCTCTATCAAAATATCGTATTTCTAAATTCTCATAGGGTCCCCCTGGAATTCCTTCCAGGGCCTGTTGAAGAATTTTTACGGATTCTATCATTTCACCAATTCGGACTAGATAACGAGCCAATGAATCTCCTTCTTTTTGCCACTGTACTTCCCAATCAAATTCGTCGTAACATTCATAATGATCAACTTTACGAAGATCCCATTGTATTCCAGAAGCTCGCAGCATTGGTCCTGATAAACCCCAATTTATTACTTCCTCTCTACCAATAATGCCTACTCCCTCGACTCGTTCTAAAAAAATAGGATTTCGTGTAATAAGTTTTTGATATTCAGCAACTCTTGTTAAAAAATAATCGCAGAAATCCAAACATTTATCTATCCAGCCATGAGGTAGATCGGCCGCTACTCCTCCGATACGAAAATAATTATGCATCATTCTCATGCCGGTGGCAGCTTCGAATAGATCATATACTAATTCTCTTTCTCTGAAAATATAGAAAAAGGGAGTTTGTGCACCAATATCCGCCATAAAAGGACCGAGCCATAACAGATGAGAAGCTATACGACTCAACTCCAACATAATTATTCTGATATAACTGGCTCTTTTAGGTACTTGAATATTTCCCAACTGTTCCGGTCCGTTTACAGTTATTGCTTCTGTGAACATAGTAGCTAAATAATCCCACCGTGTTACATAAGGCAAATATTGTATAATTGTTCGATTTTCCGCAATTTTTTCCATTCCTCGGTGTAAATAACCCAATATTGGTTCACAGTCAATAACATCTTCACCATCTAGAGTAATGATGAGTCGAAGAACACCATGCATTGATGGGTGGTGGGGGCCCATATTGACTATCATGAGGTCTTTTCTTGTAGCCGGTATATTCATAGGTTTTTCCTAGATTCATTCTTTCATGAATTGCTGAAAACGAAAAAAAGTTCATTAAAATTCAAGATCTAATAAATCAAATAATTTAAAATGCCTTTATAAAAATAAAATTAACGAGTTTTTGACTCCCGAATATCCAACCGATTAATTAATTCTTTATAACATATTCTATTTTTCTTTGACAAATAAGACAGTAATCGTTGGCGTTTTCCCAGAATTTTACGTAAACCTCTCTGAGATAAATAGTCTTTTTTGTGTAATTGTAAATGTGAAGTAAGTCTTCGTATCCTATTGGTGAAACTAACTATTTGAAATTCAACAGATCCTCTGTTTTCGTCTTTTTCTTCTTGTGAAATAACTGAGATGAATGAATTTTTTACCATAAACTGAAATCTTCTCTCCCCCCCCCTCTTTTTATTTGAAGATATTTTTTATTGATAGATATCTTTATTGATCAGTAATAATAATGCCCCTAATTTTTATTTGGTATACAATAATTTGAATTTCGTTATTAATTTATAATTTTTTTAATAAAACTTACTCAAATCCTATTTTCATTTTTAAATAGGATTTGAAAGGGGATACAAAAGTATGGTTGGTTTCTCCAATCACAAAAGATAAAAGTTTAGACCTAAAATAAGAATATTTTGTTCATTCTAGATCTAATTGATATGTCATTAAATTAGTATCATGTATCAGAATGGAATGTAAGACAATGTATGTTTGCATCTCTTTGTCGTCATAGACCAGATATGGTATGGGAAATATAGGAAAAATGTACTATTAATGAATTTTCAATCGCGGATACATATGGATCCTTACCATACTAAAACAACTGCCATTATTGGTATTAAACCAATAACGATTCATACAAGCTAAATCTTCTAATCGATAATTGGGCCAAAGAAATATCTTTAATTTAATAAGTTTTTTTTTATATTTTTTGCTTTTATCCACAGCTTGACTGTTTACCTCATTCCCATTACAAAAAGATGCCTTTCTATGTCTATTCTTAGAATTTAAACAAATAAGAATTCGCAATTTTCTACGACGTCTAGGCGATAAAATATTTTCAGGAACAAACAAATCATAATTTTTTTTATCTCTATTTCCAGTCATCTTTTGATGTTTTGTAATGACTTCATCAGAATTCTTATCAACATGTTTTTTTTCTCGGTATCTTTGATTTATTTGGTGTTGACTTTTATGAACTAATGAAATACAGATGGTTTGATACATAATAAATTTTCCATCATTTTTTATAGCTAGACGAATTGGTTCAATAATCAAAAATCCCCTTTTAATCAATTCTGTAAGAGTTACATCTTTCTGAATCGTCAAAATATCCAGACTCATTTCGCCCCTTTGAATAGAGGATATAGTAATTTCTCTTGGATTTATCAGTCTAAGCAGGAGACAATATATGTTGATGTTATTGATTATTTTTTTATTTAAAGAATCATCCCATCTCAATTGAAAATACAAATACCTTTTTAGGAATAAATCAAACTCCGCTTTTGTATTGATCTTGTATTGCTTTTTATTTCTATGTTTTTTCATGTCTGATCCCGTATAATCTTCTTCAACATCTTTTTTTTGATTTGAAAGAGCTGATTTAAGATCCGCTTGGCCCGTAGATTCTTTTTCTCCTTGATTTCGGTTTTCTAATTCAAGAGATTTTTTTTCATTCGATGATATTGATATAAAAGGATATCTTTTTTTATTTCCAGTGATGCTTTTGTTTTCACTAGCATTTTTATTTATATTAGAATTAAAAAGTAGTAATTTAATTGGTATAACCCACGGTTTCATTTTATACGTATTATAAAGTCTCACAAATTCTGGGAAGAACCAAAGTTCCAGATTTGATATGGGACGACTTAGTATTTCTTCATTCATTCCCATCCAATCCAAAAGGGGTTTTTGATTGGATAGGTTACTTTTTTGATCTTGCTGAAGTGTGAGATAAAAAAGACCCTTATTATTGATTTTATCAATTATTTGATAATTATTAACCCTAGTCTTAGTATATTTATTACTGTTAGTGTCAGTATCAATATTGATCCAGGCCTCAATATTAACCTTACAAAAATTGAGAATTCTCCAATCAAAATATTTTCTATCCGTATTTTTATCCATATCTCGAATATCATCTTCTACCATATTAAATGATTTTTGTTTATGTGTGTTGTAATTATAAAAAATATCTTGGTTATTTTTTACTTGTAATGGTGATCCATAAATTGAAGAGGACTTCTTAGTTTCAGAATTAATAGATTTATATGCTAAAAGATCATATCTATATTGTTTTTTAAAATTATCTTTTTGATTCAATAATAAATCTGTTTCAATTTTTGTTTTTTTTTCGTAGTGAATTAATTCATCTTTTTGATATAAATTACACAAATCTTTATATAAATCTTTATTTTGAGCTATACAGTGTTGATTGAATATATTTCTCCATTTTTGTGGTACTACTCTAGACCATTTAATTTGAGATACATCGCATTGATAATGACTCCTTAACCAATTTGTCCATTGATTCATTCCAGAATTTCGAATATTCTTATGTCTTAATTCAGAATAAAATAGTTCTTGTCTTACAACAAAAAAATCCTTTATTTCATTCTTAAGAAAACGGGGGGTTCCATTATATTGAAATACGGATTTCAATTTATCTAACTTAATAAGTTGGGTTTGTGATAATTTGTAAAATACATATGCTTGTGAAAAGTAAGATAAGTCAAAAAAAGTCTTTGAATTTTTTGGACTAAGACTAATATTAGTATTAGAAAGTGAATCTTTTATAATTGAAATAAATTTAATTAAACTTTGATTTGTTTTATTAATTCTTTCTTGATTTGCTTCATTACTGTTAATGTTTTTATTAATCATTTTTTTTGTTGATTCAAGAAAAAGTTGTATATTGATACTAGGAATATTAATCATAGATAGAAAGATATCTATGTATATCCTTTCACTGAAAAATTTTATAAAATAATGGGATTTACGGATTAATCGAGCAGTTCTTCTTTTTAATATCTGCCAAATATTTTTTTGTGATTCCAATCTTTTATCATCATAACTTGTTTTGTTAGAACTCAAATTTATATCTGAAGTTAGAAATCCCTTTTTCTTGTCTTTTGTAATTTTTTCTATTTGATTTATGATTGTGTTTATTCTATCAGTCAGATCTTGCATTTTTTTTTCTGTTAATGAAGAATTTGTCCAATCCGGAGATCTAATTTGAATGGACGATTCATGAATCAGCCGATTACTGATTATTGAATCTTTTTTAATTTCAATAAATTCATATACTTCTATTTCTCTCAATCCAAATAATATAATTGGGTTTATTTTTGATAGTTCTTTTATCATTTCTTTTATAAACAGAATGCTTTTAATGATCGATTTTTGGGGTTTTTTTGAGACATTTAGCAAAAATTTTGTTTGTTCTTTAAAAATTCCTATAATTATAAAACATTTCTTTTGCAATTTTTTAATTTTTTTTTTGAGTTCTTTAAAAATAGGTTCAAAAAGTGAAAGTTTTTTTCTGGGAGAACCAAAAGGTAGTTCAGCTTCCATTCCAAAAATTGTTAAAAAACAAAAATCATTTTTTTGACCTTGCTTTTTCATTGGATCGTTATAAGGGGCTCGTAGCTTAGATCTGTGCCAAGGTTTAAGACGAAAAGGAAATAGGATTTTGATCTGAATGCCATCTGTTAACCAGTTTTTTGGAAATTCTTTTTCTGATAATTGAACGCCGTTATAGGTACATTTAACATGCATTTCTCTATTCCAATCCTTTAAGTCCTCATACCATTCCGGAAATTGAAATAATAGTATACGGACGATATTTTTAGCTATTATCAATGAAGGTAATAGAATATATTTTCTAAGAATTGATTGGGTTACTAACAAAAAACCTCTCATTACTTGAGCAAGTAAAATACTATCCCAGGCTTCTGCTATTTGTATACGCACTTTCTCCTTTCTTTTGTCTTCTTCTTTTTTGTCCTCCTCTTTTTTTTTCGCGCTTTCTTTTGTCTTTTTTTCTGTATAATCCGAAATTGTGAATTCTGTGTTTTTCCACATCCAATTTCTAAAAATTTTTTTCATACGTTCAGAAATATCAAATAAAACAAAAAAAGATTTGTCTATTCGGTCCAAAAAAAGGGGGGAATGCGCATTTGCTTCAAAGGGTTTACAAGTAACTGTTTTACGTCTTTGAGCGCGCATGGAGCCTTTGATTATGTCTCGACGAAAATCCGATTGTTGGGAATAACGTATCAAAGCAACTTCGTCTGTTTGATCAGTATTATTAGTTTCTTGGGTATTAGTATAAGCATCAATATTTTGGTGGTTATCAGTAAAAATTACGACACGTTTGGATTTTCTTGAACGAATCTGATGATCCTCTACCACAGTTTCTTCGGTTTCCCCCTCCTGTTGTTCAAAATCGTTGATTAATTTGTATGACCATCGAGGAACTTTTTTATTAATTTCTTTTATTCCAATAGATTTTTTTTTCATCATTTTATCGTTGGAAACAATTCTAATTGCATCAAATAAGAATTTTAAA